CTCTCATCTGATGACCCTGAACAAGAAGGAGCTGCTCTCGATGTGAGATCAGCAGCAAAAGAAAGAAGAGGAATTTGATGCCCCAGAGCAGCAGCCCCCGGATAAGCCTTAAAAACACACACCAAATAAAATAAACAAGCACAAACAAAATAAACAAGAAAAGGGCCATGATGATGATCCTATGTTCGTTTTCGCCCTGCCCCGATGATGCGCTCCTAGCTCGCGGAGCTACATACCGGAAAAAGAAAGAAAAACACTCGTACCATTACTTTAAGAAGAGAATCCTTGGTTTGACCGACGGAGTGGGAATACGAGATCTAGGCAAGCCGCTACATGTTCTCCCCTTGCCCTTGAACGATAGAAGAACTACTTCTCTTTTCTTAGATAGCGGTCGATCGGTTCGCATCTATGGTCAATCAATAGGTCCGCGGATCTATTCTTCTATACGAGAAATCGCCATCTCGTAGCACCACCACGACACCTATTCTCGTTCTTATTCCGAGCCCCCCATGCCGTGACTTCGACTTATAGTATGATGAATGAGTGGAAAGATCTTTATAGAAGTCCCTGTCCCCAAAGAGTTTTTTTCTTATATTTAGATATTGGCGGCGGATCGGTTGAAATAAAGATCGGGCTATTCTGGATCGGCTAGGTGATCGACTCCTTTCTTTCCCCTATTATGGTGAAACCATGATATGTCAGCCAGCCATGGACTGCTGGCTGCCTTTATGATAGGTAGTAGGCATCGGATCAAAGGGGAATCGAACAGAGTCTCGCTCTATGACATCGGGTGGATAGGTACGGATTAACAGCTGAACGTGGGGATCACGGCAAAGAAATGCCCTTACCTGCCATCTCTTAGGCCGAGTGCTGCGAAGGTTCATTCATCAGTAGTAGTAGTAGTTGCTAATTCAAAGGCGGAAAAGGATCTGCTCGAACCAGAACTGAAACTGGAGAGGAGGGCGAATCCCACATAGACCAATAGATCGAGACCCATAGTCTATTTCGGATCCAGATCGAGCTTTTTACTCGACTGCTAGGCCGGACTCGACTGTGTTGGAGAGGTCAAGTCGTGAAAGCACTCAACTGATGAGGAGAGGGCGGGCCATATCCCTTGGTTCGAACAAAATGAGAGGCCCGGAAGGGGGTTTTGGAGAAGGCAACAGGGACTACGGGTATCATAGGAGGAAGAGGTGGAAGCGGGGAATCGGACTCTGTTCCCCCGATTGACTCGTATTAGTCTTAAGGTTGGCCACGCTTAAAGATTGGTGCCTCCCCACTGGCTAATAGTTCTGACAGAAACAGTAAAGCTTGCTAGCAACAGTTACCGCTTAGGCCTCATCTCCTTCTGAAGCATATCCACTTCGTGGGATTCCCGATGTAGTGGGCTTAGCCCCAAAGAGGCAAGATTTGTTACTTATGTATGACTTACTTATATATGTAGTTAAATGTAATTGTAATTATTGGAGTCATACTTTCTTTTGCACTCTCGCTCGAGGAAACAGGGTGGATGAAGGGATAAGCTAAGTGTACTAGCTTGGCAAACCGGAGTTATGTGTCCTCCTCGGGGAGGGAGAGGCCGGTAACCGATTTCTAAGAAGTGCCCTTCTTAGAACAAAAGATTGAAGTTCAGCAGCAACCTTTTTTTGTTTTGGGGGTACATACGAGGGCGTGTATCTTTTTAAAGAAAGAGCGGGATTGTAAAGCCATGGAGGAAGCTTCCCAGGGCTTAGCCGCTTTTTACTTACTGGTGGTGTGAAATCCCTCAATCAGGGGGGGCTACTAAGATAAAGAAAGGGATGGTTTCTGGTTAGCAGAACTAGATACTAGGAAGTAGGCCCTCTATTCCCACCTCTAGCTGCTGGGAAAGACGCCCTTCTCTCGTAAAATGGAGGGTCTCCCCCTTAAGAGTCAAACTCAATTCTAGCAGCTACATAGCGGCAAACGGTGACTTCGGAGGTAGCGACAGAGCTAGGCATCAAAAGCGGGGGAAAGCGGGTAACTGTAACCATAGGCTTAGTTCTTTTTTTTAGCCCCACCTAGCCTAGGTAGGCCTCACAAGAGGGAGCATTCCGAAGCATCGTTCGATGCCCAACGACACCAATATAGAGATCACTTGACAGAATAAGAGCGGGAGACGGACTTCCACTATTTATAAGGGCGACAGGAGTCAACCCTGTAGTATTGGTTTAGCGATTATGTCAAGTCTCCCCAGCTGCTCACTTGGCTTCGGATGATCAGACCTGTCTTGGACGTGGAACCCCAGAATTGAGGACTTGTGGAGACGCGGAATATCAGACTTAGGCTCAAACGGAAGCCCCGGGAGCACAGGAAAATTAGGAACTGTATATATATATAACCACTGGGATCCGGCACTGCCACTGGGACGGTCTATTGCCCACCCCTCTCTCTTTGGCGGTTACAGTATTCTATTCTTTCTCTGATCCAGCAAGAGCAATTCGTTAGTCTTAGCTTCAAAAAGAAAAGAGCGGCGTTCGTT